CTCATAATTGTTGTTATAATTGAAATTGAGAATGAAAAAAAGTAAAGGAAAATAAAGATTTTTTTTTTATTGAAAAGACGCAATACTGAGTAGTTATCATTTGGATTTTCTTATGTCATTAGGGAAACATAATTTGAAATCAAAATCGAAGAATCGTTCATGAATTCGCAGTCAAGTCAATAGTTAATGGTTCCATTTTATCATGAATTTTGACTTTTGTGACTGAAAGTCTATATATTTGCAAAGGTATGGATCCAATCAAAATAAAAGGAAACATTTTTTTTAGTAGGAAGGGAATTAAGGAAAAGGGATTCAAAATGAAAGTACAATAAAAAAAAATAAGTTCAGTAATCCATCCAAAAGAGGTAATATTTTCATCTATTTTGTATCGTTTTGGCGGCATGGCCGAGTGGTAAGGCGGAGGACTGCAAATCCTTTTTCCCCAGTTCAAATCCGGGTGTCGCCTGATTTTTATTAATAAAAGACTCGAAATCACTTATTGACTGATATAATCTATAACTCACCGAATTGTTCCCCAGCCGAAGGAGAGGCGGGGTCTCTTGATACGTACTTGATTCTAAGCATCTGGGGTTCTCAAATGAAAAGTGAAAGTTTTTTTAGCCTAGGATTTAAGGAAAGATTATAGTAAGTAATGGAAGAGAATCAAGAGGTCTTGATAGACCTTCCACTACTAGTGGGTTGGTTACTGACTGGACCTTGAATTCGATTGGATAGCCGGAGGTGATATCTAACTAATTAGTAGTTAGTAATTGTGGAAAAGCGGAATATGTTTTGTATCCAAACTCAAATCAAAAGAGTCTCTGAGTACTCAGGTATTCGATTGGATAACTGGCTTTTTTTATAGAATAGAAAAAGTTCAAAAAGAACTTCTTTTCCACTGGTCAAGAGTCGAATAAACTGTTAAAAATCGTATAGGAATTTGTTATATGTATGTGTCTTTATTGGATTGGTTCATTAAATTAATAGTCCGAAATAAAAATCCTTTTTTGACTCTGTACCACTGATTTCACTATTATTAATGAACAATAATGGAATAATTCCTTCATATTCATAGAGATAGGGGACATAATTCACATGGATATTGTAAGTCTTGCTTGGGCTGCTTTAATGGTAGTCTTTTCATTTTCCCTTTCACTTGTAGTATGGGGAAGAAGTGGACTCTAGAAAGACTACTTAACTAATTCTAATTGAGTTTTGAGTTGAGGAATCAAACTGTATCAAATTGTTTTGTAGATCGTTCCGCAAAGTGTTTTTAAAGAAAAAAATGTCAATCAAAGAGGTATTTCAATAATTCCTATGTTTCCATTTTGAAAGGAGATAGAGATGATAGGAAATTTATTTCAACCGAATTTTTCCTAAATTCTCTATTTCGCCGAACGGACTCTTATCCAAGGACAATGAATGGGGAACAAGAGACCCCTTTTCTTTTGTTTTCCTCATCCAAGAGAAAGCCGTTCTGTTATTAATTTAATATAATATATATTTAAGGATATACGTACTTTCTAGAGGAAAGAACATAGACATAGTAGTTGTTCAACAAGATATACACATAATAAGATCTTGACTTGGGCGAGTCGCATATTTGGCACTTATCACTTGTTTTCTTATTTTCGAAAATCGACTCATTTCATATCATGGTTTAAGTATTACAAATTAATGAGGTTTATTATTCGAAGAAATTTCCATACCATAGAATTCTTTGGATCATTTATCAACCAGTCAATCAATTGAATTACTTTATTTCTTAGTTCTTGGGAATGATAAAAAAAAATTACTAAGTTGGTTTTTTATTAATATAGGCCATACCCATATCATTTTTCTTTCTTTGATTCTTTCGGTGGATGCTGGGATTTATATTTGAAATAATAGGAAATCTAGGAATTCAAACTGTAAAATATAAATAAGAGTTGAGTTGCCTTTCGATTATTTCGGATTGATCAGAATCAATACAAATCAATCAAATAGATGTAGCAGAAAAATAGAATTGGGATCACTATATACCTAACATATATGAAGATACATATTCTAGATTGATCTATATTAAATTAAGTCGGTATCTTTACTTTAATAGAATTCAATTCTAGTACAACTTTCTACACTACAAAAAACAAAAAAAACACCAATTTAATAGATAGTATGGTAGAAAGAAACATATGAATCTTTCTACCATACTATAAAATTTCATCGAATACTGCTAATTCTAGCCTGCTCGTCTCATTTAAGAAATGAAATTGGACTTTCTATTTTTTTATTTTAATCAAAGAAATCAAGTCTCATTCAAATTAATCATTTTGACTGACCGTTTTTACATAGATAATAAGTAAAAAGGCTGTAGGAACTAGAATGAAGAGTGCAGTAGCAATAAATGCGAGAATATTTACTTCCATAATCTCATCGTTTTTTTTACTTCGCAATAACTCGGGATTTAATCCCATAGAGATGATAAGAATTTCGCCTGTAAATTCAATGGGATGAATTCCATCTTAATGATATTGAATCGGATTAATATCATGAATAACAATATCTGAGCTATCATATCAATTCGCCGTCGCGAATTGAATAGTATAACATAGGAAGATCTTTTATCCATACTGAATCAAAAAAAAAAAAAATAGAATGATAAATAAGGAATTCTATTTTTTTTTCATAACCTACTGTCTTCCTTGTACAATCAATCATCTGATGAAGTCTCATCTGATCACTTTTCCACTTCTATTGGTTGCAAAACCCCAAAAACCAACTTTGATCTTTCTTTTATTAATATCCTCCCCTCTTTTCTTAGGTTAGTACTAGTGCACATATATGAAAAGTTCAACGTGTAATTTGAATGAGATAGAATGTTTCAAATTGAAATTAGTTAGTCTTAATGATTGAGATGGTGGAAAATCGGAGACAGAAGGAGAGATAGGATTAATCTGAAAAGTATTTTGTCAGGATAACTATAATAAAAAGAAAAAAAAAATTGTCTATTGTACAAGATGTACAAGAAACGAATTCTATATGTGTATGTACTCCCGAAAAGCATATGGGACTCTATTCCATTAGATAGGCGAAAGAAATTGAAAAACCAGACCCAATCCATATGGTATCTCTTGGACTTGGAATTCGAAACTTGGAATCCTAAATAGGATCTTATCAATAAAAAATGGAAAATTATATATACTAGTACTAATCCACATATCTCTCCCAGTAATCAGTCCTGGCTGAAGTAATGAAAATTTTCAGGTTTTTTTTGATGAGAAATAAATGAAAAAGAAAAGAAATAAGAATCCCTATTGAGAGTGAAATTCTATTGTCTTCCATCTCCCAGAAAGTGGAAAGTGGAATTGATCTATTTTATTTATTGGTTAGTGGATCCGTCGGGACTGACGGGGCTCGAACCCGCAGCTTCCGCCTTGACAGGGCGGTGCTCTGACCAATTGAACTACAATCCCCGGAAACTGAGGTATAGAGTATCGATTTTTTTTTTATGATTTGATTCAAAACATTTCGAATTTCAATTTTCGTGTTGGAGCAGAGACGCAAGGACTATTTTGATATCCACATGAATATGCACTTTAGTGAAAACCACACGAATTACTAGTCATTTTTCCTTATTTCAAATCGATTGAGAATCAATCTTTCAATAAAGAAAAGGAGTCTTCTTCCTTATTTTATTATTAAGTATAAATACTTTAATTTAATATTAAGTATTTATACTTAAAGATTAAGCTTAATAATAAGCTTAAGGTCATGATATAAATCTAGATCATTATCATGATCAAAATTTCCCGGAAAAACTAAATCGAGCAAACAAATAAAAAAAAGAAAGTATATAAGAGAATATATAGCAGAAAATTTGACTTGTTTATTCCGCGTATCGGCCATTTCTAGAGGACAAATATCTTCATCTCATAGCGAATGAGCGAATTATTGGGTCGAGCTGGATTTGAACCAGCGTAGACATATTGCCAACGAATTTACAGTCCGTCCCCATTAACCGCTCGGGCATCGACCCAGGAAGAATCTATTTTAGGCTTATTGCTAATTCATGATCAACTTCCTTTTGTAGTACCCTACCCCCAGGGGAAGTCGAATCCCCGCTGCCTCCTTGAAAGAGAGATGTCCTGAACCACTAGACGATGGGGGCATACATGCCCAACTGTTTATGTTCATAGTATGAACAGTTTTTTGAAATTGTCAATAGAATCTAATAATTCTAATTAGAAATTAGATTCAAAAGGATCTTTCCGTCCTAATATATGTACATAGATACATTTTCTATGTATATACATAGTGACTATGTCAAGAATTGACTAAAAGGGCCCCTTTAACTCAGTGGTAGAGTAACGCCATGGTAAGGCGTAAGTCATCGGTTCAAATCCGATAAGGGGCTTTATTTTTAGTTTAGTTTTTTCATAAAAGGCCATCATATTTCTATTTGATAGGGAATAGAGATATTGTTTGTTGATATTTTTAAAGTCATAAAGTCAAAAGTAAACAACTGTATAAGTATAATAAGTTATACTATATTATAACTGTAGTTATAAAGTTGAACTTTTATTCATTATAATGAATAATTATAAGATAAGTCGTCTCTCGAATCACCAAATATTCCTATTTTCTATTTTTTGAATAAAATCCGTTGGAATGGAAAGATTCGAAATTAACAAATGAAAAAGTAAGTGGATCTAACTTATTGAATCATGACTATATACGCTATTCTGATATTTAAATTTGATAGAAATTAAATTGGAACAGTTGACTTTTTTTTTTCTTTAGACTCCGCATAAATTTGTCGATATTTCCGATTCAATTTTTGTGTTCCTAGCTATTCCATAGAATAGATAGGAATAAATTGACTATTCTCTTCGTTCATAGAGAGGGAAACTTTTATTCCAAATCACAAAGCCATTTTCAATATTTTTCTTTGATTCCAAAACGGAATTAAATTCGATCTTACCTATCGAATAAGATTTAGCTATATTTATCGAATCGTG